AGATGCTTTATTTTTCCAAAAAAATGTATTCGTTCAATAAGGGTTCTGTAAGACGTTAATCGTAAAAAAGAGGATTGTTTACGAAAAAACATTAATACAAACTCACATTCAGATACATAAGAATTATATAGAAACAAAAAAAGTCTTCTATTTTCTTTTGAAAAAACAGAAATAGATTTTCTCGAAGTAATGAGACTTTTCCAATAATTAAGATATTCGTAAAGAAAAAACCGCAATAAATGTAAAGAGGAAACCTCCCGGATTCGAAATTGAAGTATTTGAATCAGGATTTCTATATGGATGGGATAAGGTATTAATATATCTGATAGAAAATTTAAATGCGATAATTTATCCTCTAAGAAGGGAAATGTTGAATGAATAGATCGTAAATTTTGATATTTTGGTATTTCTTCGAGGGAAGATACTAATTGCAATGAGAATGGAATTTCCACAAGAACTGCAAAACCCTCGGATATCATCTGAGAAAAAAAACGAGAATAAAAAAAATTGTAATTGTTTTTCCCAACGAATGGATTTCGCTTAAAACCATTAAACCAATAAAAAAAAGAATTTTGTTGATACATTCGAAAAATAAAACGTTTCACAAGTACTGAACTATATTTATTATGATAACTTTTTACAGGTTCATAAAAATTCAAACTATTTAAACCACGATCATGAGCAAATACATAAATATATTCGTGAAAGAAAAGCGGATATAGGAAGTGCTGTTGACAAGATCTATTCTTTTCTAAATACCTTTCTTCCATTTACATTTCTAAAGCATTTCTTGAGGATACATAGTGCAATATGGCCAAAACAGAGTATGTATTATTATTATTATTTTTTTTTTTAATATTTTATTATATATTATACATAATAATATTGTACATTTATACAATATAATATATATTATATATATATATATATATATATTTAATAATATATACTATATATATTATAGTACATTATGTTGTATATACAATTATAATGTATATACAATGATATAATGAATTTATATATAATAAATATGATAAAAAAGAAAATATCTATATTATATATGCATTACCCCTACCTTGGAAAAAAACAAAAAGTCCAATTCCAATCAACGGATTCCTTTACTCTCTTTTTCTATACAATTGATTTATTTTCTCTTCTTTAAGTCAATATAACCTAATCTTTAAGTCAATATAACCTAAGCTTAATATTTAGGTAATAATTTAAGTAATAATTAATATAAACTATAATTAAAAGAAAAAAAGAGAGTGAAAAACTTTTATTTTAGCAACCTAATAGCTCTTTTGACTCTGGAATAAAATCTCTTTATTTCTTTATCAGTATACTGTTTCTTAATACACACTCGTCTTCCGCCTATAATAAGGAATAGAATAGTTAGGATTCATAAAAAAAAATTAATATCCAGGTCCGAGGGCCTATACTTTCCCGCATCGGGCACTAAATTAGTTTTAACGTCTAATTAGATCGGGAAATCGTTCAATTCATTCAAATTAAGAACAGAAGCTCGTTGCTTTTTGCTTTACTAGAATTGAAGCCATAAAGCTTTATCCATTTATTCACTAGACCTAATTGTAAATGTGGATTTCCGTTATCTTCTTCCAAAAAGAAAACCTTGTGTAATAATCCAGTAAAGATAAACTCAAAGTTCCACTTTAATTTGAATTTCATAAAAAAAAAAAAAAAAAAATAGAATTGAAATTCTTTTTCTTAAAGTACAAAATGAATCTTATTACGACATGCTGTTTTTTCCATTCATTACCTTTGAGGATCAGTCGTGGTCTTATAGACTCCGCCAATAAATAGTCTGGACGAATTCGTTACTTCATCTAAATGTGTAAAAAATCATAGTCGCACTTAAAAGCCGAGTACTCTACCATTGAGTTAGCAACCCCGATAACTGATAACTAAAGTATGTGAATATGATCCGATCAAAAAAAAAAAAAATACATCTTGTATTAAAACAAATCCTGCAATGTAAACGACCGAGTGAACTAACAAACCCAAGAAATATTAAATATGGCTTTGAGGGTCAAAAAATTTCTTTATCTATGATAAAATTATATGCGTTCGATACATTATTGTCAATATGAATGCAATGTTGAAAAAACAAATCAAATTAAGTAAATGGAATAGGGTTTGTGTTGAATTGGCACAATACAATATAAATAATTGATGAAAGAGAAGAAGGGGGAAAGAAAAAATCTCAATTATTTATTTTATTCATATTTTATTCAATCAATATGCATAAAATAAGCAAGATTAACCCCTTAATTTTATTTATTGATAGATTCCCATAACAAGAAAAAAGAGATAGAAATTCACTAAATAAATAACTAAAAAAAAAAATAGAAATAAAAAAGAAAAAGGAAAATTTAGGAATTCTAAGTAAAAAATAAAGGAGATAACTAATACCTATCTTTATTTTTTATTTAATTTTTCCTTTCATTAATTCAAAATCTTTTCTTTAAAAATTTCTGCCTTCTTTAAAATATCATAAACAGTTCCGGTAGGTTGAGCACCCTTTTCAAGAAAATATAAAATAGCAGGAAGATTTAAATAAGTTTGATTCTTTATGGGATCATAAAAACCTACTTTTTGAAGATCTCTTCCTTCTCTTCGGGATCGAACATCAATAGCAACGATTCGATAAATGACTCATTGGGATAGATCTAAATAAAGTATTCTCCCCCCAGAAACGTATAGGAGGTTTTCTCCTCATACGGCTCGAGAAAAAATAAATCTAATTTCTGTATAAAATTACATTGTATATAATGTCAAATATATTTAATGGCAAATAGATGCATAAAAAAAAAAATAAAAAAATTATGATTTGAATTGTTTTTTGTTCTTTCTTACAGAAAAAATATTATTCATAACTCATAACTCAAGTAATTCTGACAGATTTTAAAAAGAAATCCTTAAACATTTATTGAGCTGTCTCTAATCTCTTTTGTTTGTCTCATATCGTATCTATTTTTATGTCTCGTTCAGATCCAATTGTTGAGACAATTGAAAAGTTTGTTTCCTTGTTCTGGAATTCCATACCTTTGCTTGTAAAATCTTTGGGTTTAGGCATTACTTCGGTGATCTTTACTGTTTTTCAAAAGGATAGCAACATCCCTCTTTAAAATTTATTTCTTTCTATAGAAGGAAATACGAAGGGTGGATTCCCTTGGGATACACTTTTTTTTGATCCAAAGAGTTTTACCAATTCTGAAAATGATACTTTTTTTTTTAACTTAACTTAGTTTCAAAATAGAACCTTTCGGTTTTTATATTGAAAGATATACTTACGAAGTTGCCCTAACTTATTGATTCTTACTAACCCTAGATTTTTCCCCTTGATAAAGGACTCAACCCTTTCTACTCGAGCTTCATCATGTACTATTTATTTTATCAACCTAAGACAAATTAGGTTTTTTGTGGAACAGAACAAATTATGTCGAGCCAAGAGCATTTACATTCATATAAAATGGCGGACGCAAAATCCACAGTCGATCATGTCCTTCAAGTCGCACGTTGCTTTCTACCACATCGTTTCAAACGAAGTTTTAACATAACATTCCTCTAATTTAATTTAAAGTTTAATTTCAAATCACTATGTAATTTATTTTTTATGTAATAATGAATAGTCATTGGCTTAACAGAATTGGTATTATAAATTAGATAACCCATACTTTCTATCTTAAGTATAGATAAAACAAAGAAGTTTTTTGGCTCAAAAAGGATCCAATTTCTTTAACCCCATACTATTCCAATTGATTTAATATATTATATGAATATAAACTATGAATATAAACTATGAATATAAACATATAAATAAAAGAGCTTTCTAAAGTCTAATACTTATTTATTTACATCTTCAAAAATGGTTTTGGACAATCAATCATAAAAGAAATTTTCCTCGAACAAAATCTATAAACCTCAAAAAAATAGAGTCCTTTATCTTTAATCAATTTTTAATCAATTTCCAATACCAGAAATTTCAACTAAACTATTAGTCAAAGAAGCTGTTCATTCCAATGACGATCTGAAAGGGTCGTAAGTTTCTTGATTTCCATAATATAGATTTATTACACTTCTTGAAGTACATTTATTACACTTCTTGAAGTACCAAGAAAGATTAAACAAAAAACTAAACTATATATACTATATATATATCAAAACTATATATAATATATATCAAAACTATATATACTATATATATATATAGTATATATATAGAAAGAAAGAAACTATATATATATATAGTTTAAAAAATCATATATAGTTTAAAAAATCCCCGATTGGAACATCATGACTAAAAAACATATTTCTAGCCATAACTAAATTTTAGCTCGAAAGATCTAATTCAATCAAATCAACAAATCCACGTAATCAAAATTAATGAGTAATTCAAAATTTGTAACAAAAATCTCATTCTTTAAAGAAAAGCAAACTTGAGCATGTAAAAATGGATTATCAACTCAATACTTATTGAATAGAAATTGAATAGAAAATTTAAATAGAAAAAATCATAAAATTAAGATCCTTATTTTCTTTCTTTTGTCTGAAAGAAAACTTGAATCAAGAATAAAAGAAGTTTGATCTTTTCGTATCATCCATCATAACAATTAATACTTGGATAATCCTAGATATTAATTTCAAAAATTTCAAATCTACTTCCACAGGTGTTTTGAAACAAAACAATAATGCAATTACAATATATCATATCCATAAACTCAAAGATAAAAGATAGAGAATATATGAAACCCTGACATTTAGTTAAAAATTCAGAATTATTAATTTAAACCGTCTAAATTAAATTATCTAAATCTCTAGATCTAAAATAGAAGATAGAAAGAAATGGAATATTGACCAGACAATGCAATGGATTTCTCCTATTTTTCCCATATCATAACTTCTACAGCTTCTAAATCTAAAGAAACCTATAATATAAATAGTACCACTAAACCCCACCCCATTCTGTGGTCTCTAAGCAAAATATGAAATCGGATAGTTATATATATTTAGTTTTAGTTTTTTTTTTTGAAAGGAAAATAGATGGCTGTTTTTCACATTGCAATCCGAAATGCATCGTGTGATGTGAGAATTCACATATTATAGAAATATGACATAAGATTCGGAGACCTCCTAAACGAAATACTAAATAAATGAATTAAAAAAAAAATATGACAAAATAAATATGAATAGTAAAGATATATTCTGAATATGAATCATAGACCCGAATTTTTTTTTAATAAAAAGGTATTTACTTTACTGATACTTGCATTTGACGCTTGATTATACTTACGATGAAAAATCACATGAATTAGAAAAATTATTCTTAATAAAAATTTTTAGAAGAACAACAAGCTGTTTTCTTAACAATTTTTCTGTTGGGATACAATCTTTTCTTTCATTTCTGATGGAAACGATCTGGGACGGAAGGGTTCGAACCTCCGAATAACGGGACCAAAACCCGCTGCCTTACCACTTGGCCACGCCCCACGACTGTTTTAATTTCTATTAAATTCGACATTACTAAGTGTATAAGTGTAATAGTACTATTGATTTTTTGTCAATCCCAACCAAAACAAGAAAAAAATGGAAAAAGATAAGATATAAAATTAGATACAAATAGAGAGAAAAGGTAGCTACAAAATAAAAAAGTAGAATAGAAAACAAAATAAAGAGACAATAAGATATATATGTTATATATTCTGCTAGGATTTTACATATGAATATAGAATCTAGAATCAAAAAATTGATTGATCATTACATGGAATTCAATTAAGATAATTATAAAAGTCGAATTCAGTGTATTCTCATTTTAAAATGAAAGAAAGAGTTTTGATGTTGGGAAAGTCGAATAAAAAAAGAAGGACTTTTTACTTGCCTTTTTTGATTTTTCCCTTATAAAAATAACTCAGTCAAAAGAAAATTTTCTAATCTACAAGAACGAAATCTTTGTTATGCTTAATATCTTTAGTTTAATCTGTGTCTGTCTTAATTCTGTACTTTATTCGAATAATTTTTTCTTTGGCAAATTGCCCGAAGCCTATGCCTTTTTGAATCCAATCATAGACATTATGCCTGTTATACCTCTTTTCTTTTTTCTCTTAGCCTTTGTTTGGCAAGCTGCTGTAAGTTTTCGATAATATTTTATGAATTTCATACTTTTTATCAATTTATAAATCTATTTATGATTTATTCTATTTATTCGAGAATCTAGTTCTAGAAATAAATAAGATCGGCTAAGGTTTCCATTAAAAACAAACCCTCGATTCAAAAAAATAGGTGATCTATTACCTTTCTTTTTCAAAAATGATCTTATCTTGGAGATTGTGTAATGCTTACTCTCAAAATCTTTGTTTACACCGTAGTAATATTTTTTGTTTCTCTCTTCATCTTCGGATTCTTATCTAATGATCCAGGGCGCAATCCTGGACGTGAAGAATAAAAATTCTTTAAAAAATTTTCTTCAATTCTTTTTTTCTTATTATTTGATTTACTCAAAATATTAATTTCTGTTAACAGACAAGCAAGGTATTCCAGATTAGAAGTATGATGTAATCATAGTAAGCGGAGAGAAAGGGATTCGAACCCTCGGTACGAAAAACTCGTACAACGGATTAGCAATCCGCCGCTTTAGTCCACTCAGCCATCTCTCCCAATTTCCAATTGGGAATTTTTATGTAATGCAACATGTGAGGTAAGAATTGAAAAAAAAAAAAAAAATACTATGAAAAATCTATTAAATTAGACTATCTATTACATTGTCAATAACTAATAAATATAAGTAATAAGTATGTTATTATACTTATAAAATATTACTATATATTAATATTATTTTATTATAAGTATATATTTTATTATAAGTATAATAGTAAATATAAAAAAAGACTTTATTAATCATTAAATTATTATAAGTATATATATATATATATATATATATATATATATAAATTATTATAAGTATATATATATAAAGTATATATATATATATATAAGTATAATAACTAATATAATAAAATAAATAGATATAATTTATATAGATATAATCTAAAAAAATCATATATATATATATTTTGTTGCAAAAAAAAAAAAAATAAACTAAATAAATAAGATAAATATGAAATTAAATTTAAGTTAACTAAGAAATTATAAATGAAAAAATTCAATCTATATCAATTTAAAATTAAATAAATAAAACAATCAATATATAAATCAATACAATAAACAAGAAGAATAACAATAAATCAATAAATTAAAGTATAAAATAAAGAGAAGTATAAAAATATAAATAAATGAAGTAAACAAAAAGATATTAAAAGGATATTCATCTTAAAAAAACAAAAAGATATTAAAGAGATATATGAAATGCTGAGTATCTATATGAAATCTGTATATACAACACTTGAAGTTTAGTTAAATTGAAAATTACTTTTATTTACTTACACAAAATAAAAATTTTATAGAACAAATTTAATCAAAAATTCTATTTGAATAATGATTAAAAACGAGTATTCTCAATAGAAAAATAACTTAACTTCATCAAAATTTTGTACAAAAAGTGTATTCTTCGCTCCCGGCCAGTGCTTAACCCGACCTGGCCGGGCTAGTACTTTTTTGTCCCTGTTTTTTGTACCACTGAATCCAATCATTAGATTTTGTTATAATTTGATATCAATTTGTTTTGAAACAAGACAAGAGAAAGGACAATTTCTAGTCTCACTTCTATACTAGTCTCACTTCTATACTAGTAGTCCCACTTCTATAATAGAAGTTTTTAATAGAAGTTTTTAATAGAAGTTTTTTCATATTTTTTTTTTTTCTTTGTTATTTTCTAACTAAGGATAAAATAGAAACATAGAAATTTCAAATTTAGCGTATAACTTATATAACGTAATATTATAACGTAATACTTAATGTTAATAATATTAAATATGTTAATAATATTAACATATGGTAATGTGAAATTTGTGGGTTTTATAACAAAAAATTTATTAATTTTATAATAAATAATTTATTTTAAATAAAATAATTGTTATATATTCAAAATAGAAAACGAGATCCAATTAAACTAAACCGAATTATTAAATAAAAAAAAAAATTCAAAAAAAAAAACACACACCAAAATTATGTATACAGAATTCATTACCTCTTTTTGTATATATTCAAAAGCTCCTTGAAGCCAAGTCTCGAATGCCGATAGTTTAGGTCAAACTTTCTTTTATTATAAATATTTAAATTTACGTATTTAATTTTCTGTTCTTCAGTTTTTTCTAATTTAGTCCCCTAAGCAGACTAAATATACGCCGCCAATACTCAAATTTTCATACTATCTATCTTAATAACTTCCTTATTCGACAAATAACCTATTCATATACAATAATAAATATGTAGCGGGTATAGTTTAGTGGTAAAAGTGTGATTCGTTCTAGTAACAACTTAACATAGTTAAGGGGTCTTTTAAGGTTTTAATATTACGATTAAAAACTTTATTTCTTAAAAAAGTTTAATCTTTTATTTCTCAATAACATATTTGAGGAATTATTTACATTCTCACAACCCCATATACAAAGGCCAATTAAGAAAATTGGACTTCGCATATAGGGCTGTGAAGCATAATTTTTTTTTGAGTTGGACGACTTTGTTCAATTCAATGAGTATGAGTAAAGGATCTATGTATAAAGATAGAAAAAAAAATTCTAATCGTAACTAAATCTTCAATTTGTGTGTTGTAAAAGGGAAATTGAAGCAAAATAAGCTAGAAAGGGGTGGTTTTGGTTTACTAGAACCATCAATATATTGTTTCAGCTCGGTGGAAATCAAATTCTTTTCCTCAGGATCCTGGGATAAAAAATAAGGAACGAAATAACTAGACTAGACGAATTTTATATAATTCCTCTCCTCTAGAAGGATCATCTAGTAAGCGAATTGTTTTGGATGCATTTAGAAAAACAGAAAGGCTGACATAGATGTTATGGATCTTATTTATTTATTTTTTCTCTGGAAATACATCGAGCTTCCATAAAGGAGCCGAATGAAATAAAAGTTTCATGTTCGGTTTTGAATTAGAGACGTTAAAAATAATTAACCTACGTCGACTATAACCCCTAGCCTTCCAAGCTAACGATGCGGGTTCGATTCCCGCTACCCGCTATATATTCTTTCTTTAGTTTAATCTATCTTATCTATATTCTATACATATATGTTACATGTGTAATTATACATGTATCATGTATAGCTTTTCCTAAAAAATTTTCTTTGGATAATCATTTTTATCCAAAGAGTAAGAATAAAAATTGGAATGAGAAGCGCCCATAGTCTAATGGATAGGACAGAGGTCTTCTAAACCTTTGGTATAGGTTCAAATCCTATTGGACGCAATTTTTTTTCATCTAGTTTGACAACTAACCATATCAAATCAAGAACCAAGAAAGCCTTTTCAATGGTTCGAATCAGAACTCTTTTTCAACGATGGCTCCTTTACGGATTTAATTACTTTTAAAGGATGATTTTTTTTTTTATGTTTGTTCCTCAAGTAGAAACGATTCGATCTGTTCCGGAATAATTTCCTTCAAAAGAGCTTCCGCTTCTTCTGTGAATGTCTTAGTAGAAGATATGATTTCTTGGAATTGGGGTTTCTTTATTTTTAAGTTGGCACGTAACTTCTCAAGAAATTTACCGACCTGTCCAATTTCCAGCGAATCAAGATATCCATTCGATCCGATATAAATAGTAGCTATCTGCTCTTCCACCGCGAGAGGCTTTGATTGGGATTGTTTAAGCAACTCACGTAATCGTTGACCTCTTGCCAATTGACTCTGAGTAGTCTTATCCAGATCAGAAGCGAACTGTGCAAAAGCTTCTAACTCTACAAATTGCGCTAGTTCCAATTTTGATTTGCCGGCTACCTGTTTCATGGCTTTAATTTGAGCTGCGGATCCCACCCTGGAAACGGAAATACCTACATTAATTGCTGGTCGGATTCCAG